ATTACCTGTTCTTCCTCCTGAGTTGAGACCAATTTATCATATAGATGAGGATAAACTGGTGACCTCAGATATTAATGAAATCTATAGAAGAATTATCTATCGGAATAATACTCTTACAGATCTATTAACAACAAGTATAGCTACGCCAGAAGAATTAATAATATCTCAGGAAAAATTGCTACAAGAAGCAGTGGATGCACTTCTTGATAATGGAATCTGCGGACAACCAATGAGGGATGATCATAATAGAGTTTACAAGTCGCTTTCAGATGTAATTGAAGGCAAAGAAGGAAGAGTTCGCGAGACTCTGCTTGGTAAACGCGTCGATTATTCAGGGCGGTCAGTGATTGTCGTGGGCCCTTCACTTTCATTACATCGATGTGGATTGCCTCGCGAAATAGCAATAGAACTTTTCCAGGCATTTGTAATTCGTGACCTAATTAGAAAACATCTTGCTTCGAACATTGGAGTTGCTAAGAGTCAAATTCGTAAAAAAAAACCGATTGTATGGGAAATACTTCAAGAAATTCTGGATGACCATCCTGTATTGCTGAATAGAGCGCCTACTCTGCATAGATTAGGCATACAGGCATTCCTCCCCATTTTAGTAGAAGGGCGCGCTATTTGTTTACACCCATTAGTTTGTAAGGGCTTCAATGCAGACTTTGACGGGGATCAAATGGCTGTTCATGTGCCTTTATCTTTGGAGGCTCAAGCGGAGGCACGTTTACTTATGTTTTCTCATATGAATCTTTTGTCTCCAACTATTGGAGATCCCATTTCTGCACCAACTCAAGATATGCTTAGTGGACTCTATGTCTTAACGAGTGGAAATCGTCGGGGTATTTGTGTAAATAGGTATAATCCGTGTAATGGTAGAAACTATCAAAATGAAGATAATAACTATAAGTATACAAAAAAAAAAGAACCGTTTTTTTGTAACGCCTATGATGCAATTGGGGCTTTTCGTCAAAAACGAATCAAATTAGGTAGTCCTTTGTGGCTGCGGTGGCGACTAGATCAACGCGTTATTGCTGCAAGAGAAGCTCCCATCGAAATTCACTATGAATCTTTGGGGACCTATTATGAGATTTATGGACACTATCTAATAGTAAGAAGTATAAAAAAAGAAATTCTTTATATATATATTCGAACCACTCTTGGGCATATTTCTCTTTATCGAGAAATAGAAGAAGCCATACAGGGGTTTTGGCAGGGCTGTTGTAATTCTATGCTACCAGCGGGAATTCGAGTCTCGCCGGGTTAACTAGGACTATAAAATTGCGGAATTTCTACGTGAATCAAGATCTAGAAAAGGAAGTTGTCCAATCACTGACTCAAACCCATTGTCAAATTCTACTCATCGCAATATGGAGGTACTGATGGCAGAACGGCCCACTCAGGTCTTTCACAATAATGTGATAGACGGAACTGCCATGAAACGACTTATTAGTCGATTTATTGATCACTATGGAATAGGATATACATCACATATCCTGGATCAAGTAAAGACTCTGGGTTTCCGACAAGCTACCGCCGCATCCATTTCATTAGGAATTGATGATCTTTTAACAATACCTTCTAAAAGATGGCTAGTTCAAGACGCTGAACAACAAAGTTTTATTTTGGAAAAACACCATCATTATGGAAATGTACACGCCGTAGAAAAATTACGTCAATCGATCGAGATCTGGTATGCCACAAGTGAATATTTGCGACAAGAAATGAATCCTAATTTTCGGATGACCGATCCTTTTAATCCAGTCCATATAATGTCTTTTTCGGGAGCCAGAGGAAATGCATCTCAGGTACATCAATTAGTAGGTATGAGAGGATTAATGTCGGATCCCCAAGGTCAAATGATTGATTTACCCATTCAAAGCAATTTACGCGAAGGACTCTCTTTAACAGAATATATTATTTCTTGCTATGGAGCCCGTAAAGGAGTTGTGGATACCGCTATCCGAACATCAGATGCAGGATACCTCACGCGCAGACTTGTTGAAGTAGTTCAACACATTGTTGTACGTCGAACAGATTGTGGCACCGTCCGAGGTATTTCTGTAAGTCCTCGAAATGGAATGATGACCGACAGGATTTTTATCCAAACATTAATTGGGCGTGTATTAGCGGATCATATATATATAGGTTCGCGATGCATTGCTACTAGAAATCAAGATATTGGGGTTGGACTTGTTAATAGATTCATAACTTTTAGAGCACAACCAATCTCTATTCGAACCCCCTTTACTTGTAGGAGTACATCTTGGATTTGTCAACTATGCTATGGCCGAAGCCCGGCTCACGACGACCTGGTCGAATTGGGAGAAGCTGTAGGTATTATTGCGGGTCAATCTATTGGAGAACCAGGTACTCAATTAACATTAAGAACTTTTCATACCGGCGGAGTATTCACAGGGGGTACTGCAGAACATGTCCGAGCCCCTTCTAATGGAAAAATAAAATTCAATGAGGATTTGGTTCATCCGACACGTACGCGTCATGGACATCCTGCTTTTCTATGTTCTAGAGACTTGTATGTAACTATTGAAAGTGAAGATATTATACACAATGTGTGTATTCCGCCTAAAAGTTTTCTTTTAGTTCAAAACGATCAATATGTAGAATCAGAACAAGTCATTGCTGAGATTCGCGCGAGAACATCCACTTTGAATTTGAAAGAGAAGGTTCGAAAACATATTTATTCTGACTCAGAAGGCGAAATGCACTGGAATACCGATGTGTACCATGCACCTGAATTCACATATGGTAATATTCATCTCTTACCAAAAACAAGTCATTTATGGATATTATTAGGGGAGCCCTGGAGATCCAGTCCAGGCCCCTGTTCGATCCACAAGGATCAAGATCAAATGAACGCTTATTCTCTTTCTGTTAAGCGAAGATATATTTCTAACCCCTCAGTAACTAATAATCAAGTGAGACACAAATTTTTTAGTTCGTATTTTTCTGGTAAAAATCAAAAAGGAGATAAGATTCCTGATTATTCAGAACTTAATCGAATGACAGGTACCAGTCGTTGTAATCTCAGAAATCCGGCCGTTCTCGAAGGGAATTCGGATTTATTGGCAAAGAGGCGAAGAAATAGAGTCATCATCCCACTCGAATCGATTCAAGAGGACGAGAACCAATTAATACCTTCTTCAGGTATCTCAATTGAAATCCCGCGAAATGGCATTCTCCGTAGAAATAGTATTCTTGCTTATTTCGACGATCCTCGATATATAAGAAAGAGCTCGGGACTTACTAAATATGAGACTAGAGAACTGAATTCAATCGTTAATGAAGAGGAGTTGATTGAGTATCGAGGAGTCAAGGTATTTTGGCCAAAATACCAAAAGGAAGTAAATCCGTTTTTTTTTATTCCCGTGGAAGTCCATATTTTGGCCGAATCTTGTTCCATAATGGTACGGCACAATAGTATTATTGGGATAGATACACAAATCACTTTAAATAGAAGAAGTCGGGTAGGTGGATTGGTCCGAGTGAAGAAAAAAGCAGAAAAAATTAAACTAATAATCTTTTCTGGAGATATCCATTTTCCTGGAAAGACAAACAAGGCATTCCGATTGATACCACCGGGCGGGGGAAAACAAAATTCCAAAGAATACAAAAAATTGAAAAATTGGCTCTATATCCAACGAATGAAACTTTCCAGGTATGAAAAAAAATATTTTGTTTTGGTTCAACCTGTAGTCCCATATAAAAAAACGGATGGTATAAATTTAGGAAGACTTTTCCCACCGGATCTCTTGCAAGAAAGTGATAATCTACAACTTCGAGTTGTCAACTATATCCTTTATTACGACCCTATTCTTGAAATTTGGGACACAAGTATTCAATTAGTTCGGACTTGTTTAGTGTTGAATTGGGACCAAGACAAAAAGATCGAAAAGGCCTGTGCTTCCTTTGTTGAAATAAGGACAAATGGTTTAATTAGAGATTTTCTACGAATCGACTTAGCGAAGTCACCTATTTTGTATACCGGAAAAAGAAATGATCTGTCGGGTTCAGGATTAATCTCTGAGAATCGACCAGATCGCGCTAATGTCAATCCGTTTTCTTCCATTTATTCCTATTCCAAGGCAAGGATTCAAGAATCCCTTAATCCAAATCAAGGAACTATTCATACGTTATTGAATCGAAATAAGGAATCTCAATCTTTGATAATTTTGTCATCATCCAATTGTTCTCGAACAGGCCCATTCAACGATGTAAAATCTCCCAATGTGATAAAAGAATCAATCAAAGAGGACCCCCCAATTCCAATTAGGAATCCGTTGGGCCCCTTAGGAACAGGCTTTCCAATTTATAATTTTGATTTATTTTCCGATTTAATAACCCATAACAAAATGTTGGTAACTAACTATTTGCAACTTGACAATTTAAAACAGATTTTTCAAATACTTAAATATTATTTACTGGATGAAAAAGGTAAAATTTATAATCCCTATTCGTGCAGTAACATCATTTTGAATCCATTCAATTTGAATTGGTATTTTCTGCATTACAATTGTTGTGAAGAGGCATCTACAATCGTTAGTCTTGGGCAGTTTCTTTGTGAAAATGTATGTATAGCCAAAAAAGGACCGCATTTAAAATCGGGTCAAGTTCTAATTCTTCAAGTTGACTCTGTGGTAATACGATCAGCTAAGCCTTATTTGGCTACTCCAGGAGCAACTGTTCATGGACATTACGGGGAAATCCTTTGCGAAGGAGATACATTAGTTACATTTATATATGAAAAATCAAGATCTGGTGATATAACGCAAGGTCTTCCAAAAGTAGAACAGGTGTTAGAAGTGCGTTCGATTGATTCAATATCGATGAATCTCGAAAAGAGGATTGAGACTTGGAACAAATGTATAACAAGAATTCTTGGAATTCCTTGGGCATTCCTGATTGGTGCTGAGCTAACTATAGTGCAAAGTCGTATCTCTTTGGTTAATAAGGTTCAAAAGGTTTATCGATCCCAAGGG